AATCTTTTCACTATCCAATAGAGTTTTCTTTGTTGATAACATATACTCACTTAGATAGATACTTAAATCTAGACTAAGTGAGTATCGAATCGATATTCATAAAAAAAATTCCAATATTTTCTGATAAGAAGATATCTTTAGAAATAATAATAACATGGACAAATAGGAAATCGAGATACACATTCTATGACAATTCTAAGCTTTCCCTCTCTTTTGGTGCCTTTAGTAGGGCTAGTATTTCCGGCAATTGCAATGGTTTCTTTATCTCTTCATGTTCAAAAAAATAAGATTGTTTAGAATCGATCGGATAAAATATCAGTCATTTTGTTTTTCGACTTGTATCATAACATAGGTATTTCTTTTTTGAATGGACTATAATATATATAATATAAGTGGCTTCCGCCGAAAAAGTCTTATGGCTGAAGAAAGACGATATATGGAGTATGTGGATATATTGAATGGGGTCATAGGAAGGATATCTTATTAGTTTAGATCTAATCAATTTAATGAATTACTCTTTAATGAATTACTCCTAAAGGTTCACATCAAACTAGTGCTAGTTGATGAGAGTTCCTGCGGAAACAAAAAGACTAAAGTCAACTTCATTTGGGGTATTCTCTCAATTCCAAAAAATGCAAGCGGGTCAAGTATGAGTTGTCGATCAGAACATATATGGATAGAACCTATAACGGGGTCTCGAAAAACAAGTAATTTCTGCTGGACTCTTAGCCTTTTTTTAGGTTCATTAGGATTCTTGTTGGTTGGAACTTCCAGTTATCTTGGTAGAAATTGGATATCTTTATTTCCGTCTCAGCAAATCGTTTTTTTTCCACAAGGGATTGTGATGGCTTTCTATGGGATTGCGGGTCTTTTTATTAGTTGCTATTTGTGGTGCACAATTTCTTGGAATGTAGGGAGTGGTTATGATCGATTCGATCGAAAAGAAGGAATAGTGTGTATCTTTCGTTGGGGATTTCCCGGAAAAAATCGTCGTATCTTCCTCCGATTCCTTCTAAAGGATATTCAGTCCATCCGAATAGAAGTTAAAGAGGGTCTTTCTGCTCGTCGTGTCCTTTCTATGGATATCAGAGGACAGGGAGCGCTTCCATTGACCCGTACTGGTGAGAATTTGACTCCGTGGGAAATTGAACAAAAAGCTGCTGAATTGGCCTATTTCTTGCGTGTACCCATTGAAGTATTTTGATAAATGGGATAAAATTTATTAGTAGGAGGGGAAAACTCAAGAATTTTCTTTCAGGAGCTAAAGGAGGTTTCTATGGGACAAGTATAAAACAAACCTCTTTTGGTTTTGGGGTCTTTTATATGGATGTAAATCTACACAACTCAAAAAAATAATAACAAGAAGTAACAAATTCAAATAATGGATTCATCTCACAATCAACCATTTGGAAATCCAAAATTTTCGCCCCTTTCTTTCTATCTTTTCGATTTTAAGGACAATATATCTCAAGAAAAACAAGAAAAAATAGAAAAGGACTTGTTAGAATTGACACTTTAGATTCAGATAGATCATATCCTCTGAAATTGTTTTTTCAATCGACACGCCTTAATTTATCTCTTTTTGTGCTCCTTAATGCCCAAACAATTGAATCCCTTACTTATAAGGATTACGGATAACTAGGCAATTTATGTCTTGGGTTGCAGCTCATTTTTGATCATGACAATAATATTCTTCAGAAATTTTCCCCAATTTTCTTCTATTCCTGACTTCTCCTAGTCAGCGAAATTATGTCGAAATAGTAGATATTTTGATAGAATGATAGAAGGGGAGTTCTTTCGTCTTAAAATCGGAATAATATGCATTACTTAAAGTAGTTCTTTCGGGCATTCAACGAAAGCAGATACTTTTGATGAATTGAGTTGAGATATTGGAAAACAATATTTTTGATTATTTATTCATTAGAAAAAAAAAAGTGGATTCTTAGTCAATTTCTAGCCTCTTTCTAGATTCAAGAACTAAGTCCGAAATCAAAAAGAAAAAAGAGTGAATAAATTCCTAGGTTCGATACCTTAGAATAGAACTCGTGCCTAAGAGAACTATTAGATGACAGAGAGTTGACGAATGAAATGTTTTCATTAACAATTCAGAGGTGAAAAAATGACAAAAAAGAAAGCATTCCCCCCCCGTTTATATTTTGCATTTATAGTCTTTTTACCCCAGTGTATCTCTCTCTTATTTACGAAAAGTCTGGAATCTTGCGTTACTAATTGGTGGAATATTGACCAATCCGAAAATTTTTTGAATGATATTGAAGAAACGAGTATGATAGAAAAATTCATCGAATTAGAAGAACTTCTCCTCTTCGACGAAATCATCAAGGAATACTCGGAGACACATCGACAAAACCTTCGTATAGGAATCCACACCGCAATAATCCAATTAAGCAAGATACATAACGAGGAGCGTATCCATACGATTTTGCACTTATCGACCAATATAATCTCTTTCGTTATTCTAATTGCTTATTCTATTTTGGGT